GAAGGAATTAGGCGAAGAAAGAACCACGGGTAATGAATGGGAAGATCGCAAAATTGGAAGAAGAAGGGATTTTTTGGTTAGACGCATAGAATTAGCTAAACACTTTATTCGAACAAATATCGAACCCGAATGGATGGTTTTATGTTTACTACCAGTTCTTCCTCCTGAATTACGACCCATCATTCAGATAGATGGGGGTAAGCTAATGAGCTCGGATATTAATGAACTCTATAGAAGAGTCATCTATCGAAACAATACGCTTACCGATCTATTAACAACAAATAGATCTACACCGGGGGAATTAGTAATGTGTCAAGAGAAATTGGTACAAGAAGCCGTAGATACGCTTCTTGATAATGGAATTCGCGGACAGCCAATCAGGGATGGTCATAATAAGATTTACAAGTCGTTCTCTGATGTAATCGAAGGAAAAGAGGGAAGATTTCGTGAGACTATGCTTGGCAAACGGGTTGATTATTCGGGTCGTTCTGTCATTGTTGTAGGACCCTCACTTCCACTACATCGATGTGGATTGCCTCGGGAAATAGCAATAGAGCTTTTCCAGACATTTGTAATTCGGGGACTAATTAGACAACATCTTGCTTCGAACATAGGAGTTGCTAAGAGTCAAATTCGGGAAAAAGATACAATTGTATGGGAAATATTGAAAGAAGTTATGCAGGGGCACCCCGTATTGCTGAATAGAGCGCCCACTTTGCATAGATTAGGCATACAGGCATTTCAACCCATTTTAGTCGAAGGACGTGCTGTTTGTTTACATCCATTAGTTCGTAAGGGATTCAATGCAGACTTTGATGGGGATCAAATGGCTGTTCATGTACCCTTATCTTTGGAGGCTCAAGCGGAGGCCCATTTACTTATGTTTTCGCATATGAATCTCTTGTCTCCAGCTATTGGGGATCCTATTTCCGTACCAACCCAAGATATGCTTATTGGTCTATATGTATTAACCATTGGGAATCGCCGAGGTATTTGTAGAAATAGGTATAGGAATCGAAGAAAGTATCAAAATGAAAGAATTAATGATAATAATCATCAGTCTAAGAAACAAAAAGAACCTTTTTTTTGTAATTCCTATGATGCAATTGGAGCTTATCGACAGAAAAGACTCAATTTAGATAGTCCTTTTTGGCTCCGCTGGCGAATCGATCAACGCATTATTGCTTCAAGAGAAGGTCCCATCGAGATTCACTATGAATCTGGGGGTACTTGTCAGGAGATTTATGAACACTCTTTTTTAGTAAGAAGTGTAAAAAAAGAAATTCTTTGTATATATATTCGAACAACTATTGGTCATATTTCTCTTTTTCGAGAAATCGAAGAAGCTCTACAAGGGTTTTGTCGAGCCTGCTCGTATGGTCACTAATCATATGGCATCTCAATTAAGTGATTTTGTGACACTGGCGTGAATTTTGATCTCTCTGTTGCTACTAGGACTCTACTTCCTCTGAATTTTCATCCGGATTAATATCAAGAAAGGGAAGTTTTCAAATCATTGACTCAAACTCATTGTCGAATCCCAATCAGCAGAATATGGAGGGACTTATGGCAGAACGAGTCAATCTAGTCTTTCACAATAAAATAATAGACGGAACTGTCATTAAAAAACTTATTAGCAAATTAATAGATCACTTTGGAATGGCATATACATCACACATTCTGGACCAAGTCAAAACTCTGGGTTTCCAGCAAGCCACTGCTACATCCATTTCATTAGGGATTGATGATCTTTTAACGATCCCTTCTAAGGGATGGTTAGTACAAGATGCTGAAGAACATAGTTTAATTTTAGAACAACACCATCATTATGGGAATGTGCACGCAGTAGAAAAATTACGCCAATCTATTGAGGTGTGGTATGCTACAAGTGAATATTTGCGACAAGAAATGAATCCTAATTTTAGGATGACAGATTCACTTAATCCAGTCCATATAATGTCTTTTTCGGGAGCTAGAGGAAATGCATCTCAAGTGCACCAATTAGTAGGTATGAGGGGATTAATGTCGGATCCTCAAGGACAAATGATTGATTTACCTATTCAAAGTAATTTACGCGAAGGGCTGTCTTTAACAGAATATATCATTTCTTGCTACGGAGCCCGAAAAGGGGTTGTGGATACTGCTGTACGAACCTCGGATGCGGGATATCTTACGCGCCGACTTGTTGAAGTAGTTCAACACATTGTTGTACGTCGAGCAGATTGTGGAACCGCCCGAGGGGTTGCCGTAAGTCCTCGAAATGGGATGATGCCCGAGTCCGAAAGAATTTTTATTCAAACATTAGTTGGTCGTGTATTAGCAGAGGATATATATATGGGCTCACGGTGCATCGCCACCCGAAATCAAGATATTGGATTTGGGCTTGTCAATCAATTCATAACCTTTCAAACACAAATACTATTTATTCGAACCCCTTTTACTTGTAGGAGTACATCTTGGATCTGTCGATTATGTTATGGTAGGAGTCCCACTCATGGCGACCTGGTCGAGTTGGGAGAAGCTGTAGGTATTATTGCGGGTCAATCCATTGGAGAACCGGGGACTCAACTAACATTAAGAACTTTTCATACTGGAGGAGTCTTCACGGGTGGTACTGCAGAACATGTACGAGCCCCGTCGAATGGAAAAATCCAATTTAATGAAGATTTCGTTCATCCCACGCGTACGCGTCACGGGCATCCTGCTTTTCTATGTTCTATAGCCTTATATGTCACTATTGAGAGTGAGGATATTCTACATAATGTAACTATTCCACCTAAAAGTTTTCTTTTGGTTCAAAATAATCAATATGTCGAAGCAGAACAAGTAATTGCTGAGATTCGCGAGGTACCATACACTTTGAATTTGAAAGAGAGAGTTCGAAAACATATTTATTCTGACTCAGAGGGAGAAATGCACTGGAGTAATGATGTGGACCACGCATCTACATTTGCATATAGTAATGTTCATCTTTTACCAAAAACAAGTCATTTATGGATATTATCAGGAGGTTCGTGGAGATCCAGTGCAGTCCCCTTTTCACCGCACAAGGATCAAGATCAAATGAATATTTATTCCCTTTCTGTAGAACGAGGGTCAATTTCGACTCTCTCGGTGAATAATGATCCACTAAGATACAAATTACTTCGTTCATATTTTTCTGGTAAAAAAAAAGAAGACAAGATTCCTAATTATTCAGAACCCGTCCATTGGAATCTCATATACCCGGCGATTTTACACGGGAATTCTCATTTATTGGGAAAAAGGCGAGGAAATAGATTTCTCGTTCCAATCCAATCGATTCAAGAACGAAAGAAAGAGTTAATGCCTCATTCAGGTATCTCGATTGAACTACCAATAAATGGTATTTTCCGTAGAAATAATAGTATTTTTGCTTATTTCGATGATCCCCGATACAGAAGAAAGAGTTCGGGAATTACTAAATATGGGACTCTGGGCGTGCATTCAATCGTTAAAAAAGAGGATTTTATTGAGTCTCGACCAATAGAATTGAAGTCAAAATACCAAATGAAACTAGATCTATTTTTTTTCATTCCCGAAGAAGTGCATATTTTACCTGAATCTTCTTTGATAATGATACGAAATAATAGTCTCATTGGAATAGATACACGAATTGCTTTCAATATAAATACAAGAAGCTACGCGGACGGATTAGTCCGAATGGAGAGAAAAAAAAAGAGAATTGAACTGAAAATCTTTTCAGGAGATATTCATTTTCCTGGGGAGACCGATAAGATATCCCGACACAGTGGGATCTTGATACCTCCAGGAAAAGTAAACATCGATTTTAAGGACTCTAAAAAATGGAAAAATTGGATCTATGTCCAACGGATCACATCTACTAAGAAAAAGTATTTTGTTTTAGTTCGCCCTGTAGTGACATATGAGATATCAGATGGTCTAAATTTACCAACACTCTTCCCTCCGGATTTTTTACAAGAAAGGGATAATATGCAACTTAGAGTTGTCAATTATATTGTTTATGGAAATGCCAAACCCATTCAAGGAATTTCTGATACAAGTATTCAATTAATTCGGACTTGTTTAATTTTGAATTGGAACCAAGACATAAAAAGTTCTTCTATTGAGGAAGTCTGTACTTCTTTTATTGAAGTAAGTACAAATGGTTTGGTTCGAGCTTTCCTAAGAATCGACTTAGTAAAATCCGCTATTTCGTATCGCAGAAAAAGGAATGATCTCTCAGGTTCAGGATTCATTTCCGATAATGTATCAGATCAGACCAACATCAATCCTTTTTATTCCATTTATAAAAAGAGAAAAACGAAACAATCACTTAACCACCAAAATCACGGAACTATTCGCACATTGTTAAATAACAATAAGGAATATCCTTCCTTGATAATTTTATCACCATCTAATTGTTTCCGAATGGACCTATTCAACGATATAAAATATCCCAATGTGAAAAAAGAATTCATTTCAACAGATTCTATAATTAAAATTAGGAATTCGATCGGACCGTTAGGAACGGTCCTTAATTTTTTGAATTTTTATTCCTTTTATTATTTACTAACTCATAATCCGATCTTGATAACTAAATATCTTCAACTTGAAAATTTAAAACGGACTTTTCAAGTGCTTAAATATTATTTAATGGATGAAAATGGGATAATTTCAAATCGTGATCCGTACAGTAAAATCGTTTTCAATTTATTCAATTTGAATTGGTATTTTCTCCATCAAAGTTATTGTCCTAATTATTGGGAAGAAAGACCCACAATAATTAGTCTCGGTCAGTTTATTTGTCAAAATGGATATATAGCCAAAAAAGGACCCCCCTTAAAATCGGGTCAAGTTTTGCTTGTTCAAGTTGACTCTGTAGTAATAAGATTGGCTAAACCTTATTTGGCCACTCCGGGAGCAACCGTTCATGGACATTATGGAGAAATCTTTTACGAAGGAGATACATTAGTTACATTTATATATGAAAAATCGAGATCCGGTGATATAACGCAAGGTCTTCCAAAAGTGGAACAGGTCTTAGAAGTGCGTTCAATTGATTCAATATCAATGAACCTAGAAAAAAGAATTGAGGGTTGGAACGAGCATATAACAAAAATTCTTGGAATTCCTTGGGGATTCTTGATTGGGACTGAGCTGACTATAGTGCAAAGTCGTATATCGTTGGTTACTAAGATACAAAAGGTTTATCGATCCCAAGGGGTGCAAATTCATAATAGGCACATAGAGATTATTGTACGCCAAATAACATCAAAAGTGTTGGTTTCCGAGGATGGAATGTCTAATGTTTTTTTACCTGGAGAACTAATTGGATTGTTGCGAGCGGAACGAACAGGGCGTGCTTTAGAAGAATCGATCTGTTACCGCGCTATCCTATTGGGAATAACAAGAGCATCTTTGAATACTCAAAGTTTCATATCGGAAGCGAGTTTTCAAGAAACTGCTCGAGTTTTAGCCAAAGCAGCTCTTCGTGGTCGTATCGATTGGTTGAAAGGTCTAAAAGAGAATGTTGTTATAGGTGGGATGATCCCCGTTGGGACCGGATTTAAAAGATTACTGCGGCAACATAAGAATAAGAGCATTCCTTTGAAAAGTCAAAAGAAGAGTTTTTTCGAGGGGGAAATACGAGATATTTTATTCCACCACGCAGGCTTATTTGATTCGTGCCGTTCAAAAGAAATACACCTGAGGAATCATTTAGATCATATATCATTTAATGATTCCTAAAAAAAGTGTAGTCATACTTACTTTCTTTTGTTTTGGAATTCAATTTCCATTTGAAAAACTCTTTCTATATGGTCTTGAGGGGGTAATGGAAATTCAGATAATAATGAATAGAGGTTAGCGGTTTGGATTGTGTATTGACATCGATACGTCCAATCCACGGTAGAAGAAAAGGTTCCGTCGGAACAATTGGTTAGTTCAAGACAACCTCGTCACTTTTTTTAAAACAAAAAAGAAAGAGGAAGTGTGGGAAGAAATGACAAGAAGATATTGGAACATAAATTTGGAAGAGATGATGGAAGCAGGAGTTCATTTTGGTCATGGGACTAGGAAATGGAATCCGAGGATGTCGCCTTATATTTCTACCAAGCGTAAAGGTATTCATATCACAAATCTTACTAAAACTGCTCGTTTTTTATCAGAAGCTTGTGATTTAGTTTTTGATGCAGCAAGTAAGGGAAAAGAGTTTTTAATTGTTGGTACAAAAACTAAAGCAGCCAATTCAGTAGTGCGGGCTGCAATAAGGGCTCGGTGTCATTATGTTAATAAAAAATGGCTCGGTGGCATGTTAACCAATTGGTCCACTACAGAAACTAGACTTCATAAGTTCAGGGACTTGAGAATCGAACAAAAGACGGGGAAATTCTACTGTCTTCCAAAAAAAAGAGCCGCAGCTATGTTCAAGAGACAATTATCCCACTTGCAAACATATCTGGGCGGGATTAAATATATGACGGGGTTACCCGATATTATAATTATCGTTGATCAGCAAGAAGAATATACAGCTCTTCGAGAATGTATCACTTTGGGAATTCCAACAATTTGCTTAATCGATACAAATTGTGATCCCGACCTTGCAGATATTTCAATTCCAGCAAATGATGACGCTATAGCTTCAATCCGATTAATTCTTACTAAATTAGTATTCGCAATTTGTGAGGGTCGTTCTAACTCTATACGAAATACGTAATTAATAATAAGATAGAAATTTTTTTTTGAACTCCTGAAATTTATGGAATCGTTTACTATTCTCGAATCTCGAATTTGATTAGATTATATAAATGAGATAAAAATCAGTGGGGATATTATGTTATTAGTTCGTATCAAAAAATTCAAATAAGCAAGTCGAAAAAGAGATGGTTGAATTAAAATAATTTCCTGGAATTTCAATTTCTGTCAGAGGGTAATATGAATGTTCTATCATGTTCCACCAACCCACTAAAAGTGTTATACGAAATATCGGGTGTAGAAGTAGGCCAACATTTCTATTGGCAAATAGGAGGTTTTCAAGTCCATGGCCAAGTACTTATTACTTCTTGGGTTGTAATTGCTATCTTATTAGTTTCAGCCAGTATAGCTGTTCGGAATCCACAAACCATTCCGAATGACGGGCAGAATTTCTTCGAATATGTCCTTGAATTCATTCGAGACGTGAGCCAAACCCAGATTGGAGAAGAATATGGTCCATGGGTTCCTTTTATAGGAACTATGTTCCTATTTATTTTTGTTTGTAATTGGTCAGGGGCTCTTTTACCATGGAAAATCATACAGTTACCCCATGGAGAGTTAGCCGCACCCACGAATGATATAAATACTACTGTTGCTTTAGCTTTACTCACCTCAGTAGCTTATTTCTATGCGGGTCTTAGCAAAAAAGGATTAGGTTATTTCAGTAAATACATTCAACCTACTCCAATCCTTTTACCCATTAACATCTTGGAAGATTTTACAAAACCCTTATCGCTTAGTTTTCGACTTTTCGGAAATATTTTAGCCGATGAATTAGTAGTTGTTGTTCTTGTTTCTTTAGTACCTTCAGTAGTTCCTATACCTGTCATGTTCCTTGGATTATTTACAAGTGGTATTCAAGCTCTTATTTTTGCAACTTTAGCCGCCGCTTATATAGGAGAATCCATGGAGGGTCATCATTGACTTCACTTACAAATAGTTGTTTTTTGAATTTAGACCAAAATAATAGCGTAATTCAAGATAATCTACTTGGAGAACATCAAAATAGATAACTAATAAGGGATAACTAATAAGGCCGTTATAATATACCGTAATAGGAAAAAAGATTCCACTCAAAATATTTAGGGGGGATTCTAAAAAAAACGAAAGAGATCGAAAGGATCGGTTTCCTAAAATGAATGTCCTGTTTGGATGTATTATTTTATTTTCTATAAATAAAAGAATATAAGAATATTTTAATAAATGATATTTGAGTTTATTTATAAATATTTATAAATAAATATAAAATATAAAAAACAATTTAATAAACAAGAAGAATAAAAAATTAAGAAAGAAAATAGAATAAAATGCTAATGAAAATTTCTATGAAATGATTCGCCTTAACCAATTTTTCTATTTTTCTATGTAAATTCGATCCATGCGGAATAATCATAAAGAAAGAGAAGAATTAAAAAACGCGATTCAAAAAAAGAAATTAGCCAGTTCAAAATTGTGTATCTTGAATGCCTAGAATCCAACTATTATCGAATTCAGCCAGGGAGTTTTTCCCGTTCAAAAAGAATTCTAATGGATCTAAGATCAAAATAAGTTGGTTTACATTCTGGAAGAAACACATGTATATGGGATATTAGATATTGAATAGTTATATATGACCTAAAAAATATCTAATACCCTAATACTCTGAATTTCAATAGGGATTCCAATAGACGTCTTTGGTTTTGGATTCCTAAGAATCCAACTTCAAAAAGCGATAGAGAATCGGTTCTGATGATTCAATAATATTATTCTATTACTTCAATTTGGAGTTTTTAGTTACTCTGTTTGGATGAAACTGCGTGATGGAATAATTCATCTATAATTCATTGAATGATTGTATCATTAACCATTTTTTTTGTGAGGAATTTAACTTATCATGAATCCACTGATTTCTGCCGCTTCTGTTATTGCTGCTGGGTTAGCTGTCGGACTTGCTTCTATTGGACCTGGGGTTGGCCAAGGGACTGCTGCGGGCCAAGCTGTAGAGGGGATCGCAAGACAGCCCGAGGCGGAGGGAAAAATACGAGGTACTTTATTGCTTAGTCTGGCTTTTATGGAAGCATTAACAATTTATGGATTGGTTGTCGCTTTAGCGCTGTTATTTGCGAATCCTTTTGTTTAATCTTGTCTTAAACACTTAAACAATCACAAATATATAGATATAGAAAATTTTGACTTATTTTTTTTTGTCTGAATTTATTTTAGTCAGGACTTATACTTGCTCCTTGCTTTTTTGAATTATATCACTAATTCACTCCTACAATTTACAATGTGGGACACTAATCCCTGCCCGGGAAGGAAAGATTTAAGGATGAGTAATTAGCATACCGATCCGCTTTCTTCCTTCCCGTTCTTAGAAATTGAAACTTAAGGAGTCTTCCAACAAACGAAATATTCCGAAATTGATACGAAACTTGAAATTTGATAGCTAATTATAAAATTCTAATAAGTATTATTTTCATTAGGATTAGGAATTTTTTTTGAAAAAATCCATTTCGAAATCAATTCTATAGATATAAGAAATTCATATAAATCGAATATAAGAATATATAGAAGTATAGATATAAGGGAAGTGATACAAAAAAGAAACTCTATTCTTGTTTTTTTATCTATCTGTAAAAGAAAGGGGATTGTATGAAAAATCTAACCGATTCTTTCCTTTCCTTGGGCCAATGGCCGCTGGCCGGGAGTTTCGGGTTTAATACCGATATTTTAGCAACAAATCCAATAAATCTAAGTGTAGTATTTGGTGTATTGATCTTTTTTGGAAAGGGAGTGTGTGCGAGTTGTTTATTTCAAGAATAGGCTGGACCGGTCCAGCTGCACTTTTTTTTTCATTAGTTTCATTTTAACTAGTAAAAAAATTAAAGTAAAAGATGCATGATCTCGCGAATTACTTATGAATTTTGAAATTGATTGAATTTTATCAATTCATAAAAAATGATATTTTAAATATTTAAGAAACGTAGCATTTCGTAATTCATTGGTAAATCCGCTTTGATTCTCAATCAACCAATAATGCGGGACTAATTATATGGTTAAAGTGAAACCTTTGAAGTCCAAACATAGCATAGTATTCTTTCTACTATTATCGTCATTTGAAATTTCAAATGAAGGACTAGTTGACATTTTTTGTTCGATATAGAACGCTCATATCGAGAAAATGATTTGAAACCTTTATTGTATTGCAATGCAAAAGGGTCACACTATTTTTTTCTATATTATCTTATCAAATGCCAAATCGATGACCTATGGAATATATAATGTA